TTCTGGATGTTAAATACTATTGGATGGGTTACTTTTTATTGGCATTGGAAACACATCACATTATGGCAGGGTAACGTTTCACAGTTTAATGAATCTTCTACTTATTTGATGGGATGGTTAAGAGATTATCTATGGTTAAACTCTTCACAACTTATCAATGGATATAACCCGTTTGGTATGAATAGTTTATCAGTCTGGGCATGGATGTTCTTATTTGGGCATCTTGTTTGGGCTACAGGATTTATGTTCTTAATTTCCTGGCGTGGTTATTGGCAGGAATTGATTGAAACTTTAGCATGGGCTCATGAACGCACACCTTTGGCAAATTTGATTCGATGGAAAGATAAACCAGTAGCTCTTTCAATCGTGCAAGCAAGATTGGTTGGATTAGCTCACTTTTCTGTAGGTTATATATTCACTTATGCGGCTTTCTTGATTGCCTCCACATCGGGCAAATTCGGTTAATTATTTATGTATTCTATCCGCAATCATATATTTTTTTTTAATAAAAAAAAATATAGGTATGCACTCTTATATTTATTTCTACATCTAGGATCCGATTTGTATCATTATCATTGATAATAAGAGGAACTGAAGCATTATGGCAAAGAAAAGTTTGATTTATAGGGAGAAGAAGAGGCAAAAATTGGAAAAAAAATATCATTTGATTCGTCGATCCTCAAAAAAGGAAATAAGTCAGATTCCGTCGCTAAGTGAGAAATGGAAAATTCATGGAAAATTACAATCCCCACCGCGTAATAGTGCACCTACACGTCTTCATCGACGTTGCTTTTCGACCGGAAGACCGAGAGCTAACTATCGAGACTTTGGACTATCTGGACACATCCTTCGGGAAATGGTTCATGCATGTTTGTTGCCAGGGGCAACAAGATCAAGCTGGTAAGGATTTAAGTATCCCTTAATTTTTCTATTTTTTTCTATGATCGATGAGGCCCCTTTACCATTCTGTCTAAATAGGCTATTCTATTTGTACAGATATGGAATAGGGGCTCATTCAATTCTTCTTTGTTTATTAGAGTTTAGTCCAAGTTTTTTGTTTCATCGCGGGGTAGAGCAGTTTGGTAGCTCGCAAGGCTCATAACCTTGAGGTCACGGGTTCAAATCCTGTCTCCGCAACATTTTTTTTCAAGAAATGTAAGTTTGATTCTATTAACTAGTCATTAATTAATACGTGTCTTTTGGGACGCGAGGAAAAATTTACTTCCCGGTCAACTATACCGAATCTTTTATCTTTTTGAATCCATTTATATTTGGGCGGATAGCGGGAATCGAACCCGCGTCTTCTCCTTGGCAAGGAGAAATTTTACCATTCGACTATATCCGCATTTTTTTTCCTTCTTCATAATAAATTTATGGATAATATTTGTTCAAAGCTAGACGAGATACACTCTTTGGTTTGGGGTCATTTCATAAAATTCTACTACCAAATTAATTCAATTAACAATTCTATTAATATATAGAAATATATATATTATCTATTAATAGTATATTTATTTTATATATTATATTGAATATTGAATTCCATATTCAATAATATATGATTCTTCTCTTTCCATAAAATATTATATTCTATATTGATGTCAGATATCAAATTTTTATTAGTTTTTATTTATTACTATTTCATATTTAGTAACTATTTATTAATCTTTTATTCATATTTCATTCAAGTTCCAGAAGTTTGACCCCCCCTCTAATTTTTTCTTTATTTGCATTTTATGGACTTATATTGAATTTGAATGTGTAATTCATGGAATGGGAGGGGTCATCTCATTTTTGGATCTGCAACGAATTAATTCAAGAGATAAGAGAATTAAGGATACCCACCAAGAAGACTAATCCAATCCATAAAGATGTACCAGAAAATACAACATTTTTGTTACTCGCCCAACCATCAGGAGACGCAAATACAACGGGTACACTAATCAGTAAGATTGATGAAGTAATAATTAATGCAAAAACAGCCAATTGGAAAGCAATAGTCATGTTTTTAATCCTCCAAGCTATTAACAAAAGAATATACACCATTTAATCCTCTTACCCACTAAAAAATTTTAATAAATAAAGGGATTTTATCATGAATCCGTTGATTCGAGATGACTTAGTTCCAATTTCTTTTTACCACTTTTATTCTATTCGGACATGAAGTTAAAGGTTTTTTTGACTTCACAAATGGGTATACTGGATCGCGTATCTCATTTATTTATATAGCCAGATTGATAGACCTATAAAGAAAATCACACCCTATATCTTTCTCTACATAGTGATCGTATTAACTCATAGGGCTATGTTCTATTTGGCGAAAAAAAAATAAAATAGAAATTATCTTTCGGAGAGATGGCCGAGTGGTTGATGGCTCCGGTCTTGAAAACCGGTATAGTTCATAAAAATAACTATCGAGGGTTCGAATCCCTCTCTCTCCTTTTATTGGATGAATATATTTTTATCTTTATTGGCTTTTTTTACTTCTTAGCATGATAAA